AATTGAAAGTGTTATGTCTGATTAAAGTAGTAAATTGTAAATTTATTTAAGAAATTGAATTTCTAACATTAGTTAAATTATATTTATGTTAAGTATATTATAGTTTAAAAAAAACATTAAGTTGCAAACTTAAAAATATTCATTTACTTAGAATTATTATATAAGATTTATAAAAAAAATTATTTATTAAACTTTGAAGGTTTAAAGTTTAAAGGATGTTATAACTTAAAATCTTTATTTTTAAATAATAAAAATGAGGGAGGAAAGGAAGAGGGAGGTAAAATAAATTAAGGTTAGTCAGTTGGGGATGGGATAAGTGAAAGAAATTAATTTAGATTTTAGTTTATTAATAAAAAATAAAGTAATCATTATATTTACATAGATAAAGAGTATGGCTAGAGATCTTAATATTATTATTATTAAGATGATAAGTATGTTTGATGATTTCATAAAAATAAATATTCTAAATCATTTAATAAAAAAAAATGAAAAAGGTGGGAGACCTGAGATGTTAAATATGAGAATGATTAATAGAATATTAAATTTAAAATATGATTTTGAATAGTTATATGATATGATTATTTTATGATAATGTATAATGGTGAATAAACTAAAAATAATTATTGAATAAAATAAAAAATATTTAAGTCAAATAATATTTTTTATATAGATTAATAGGATTATTCAGCTAGTTTGGTTTAAGGAAGAGTATGATATTAATATTTTAAAATTAGTTATGTTTAATATTATATAAGGAGGTAGGATAGAACAGGAAATGATTACTAAGAATAAAATTAAATAGGGGATAGCGATCATAGAGAATAGATAGAATGGGATAATTTTTTGGAAAGTTAAAAGGATTAAAAGTATGTTTCAAGGCATAAATTTAGCTAGTAATGGCAGTCATAGATGTAAGGGGGGGATACTTAGTTTTATTATTAAGGCTAAGATAAGAATGAAAGTGATTAAGTTATTATTAGAAATAATAATATTGAAAATAATGAAAAATATAATAATAAATGATGGTATAATTTGGATGATAAAGTAAAAGAAAATTATTTTTTTATTATTTATAGATAAATTTAAGGTACAGATGAATAAAAAATTTCTAATTTCTAATAAGAATCAAATTAAAATAAAGTCTGTAAGGAATAGTCTAATGAGCGGTAAGATTAATATATTCGGTATAATAAAATAATTTAAAAATATAATAATAAAATATTTTATTTATGTAATTTATCAGATTAAAATTTAAATATTTAATTTTTATTATGTTTTAGTGTAAGAAGCATATAAATTTTTGAAGTTTAATGAAATAGTTTGATTCTATTAAGCATAAAATTTATAAGGTTAAGAGGGAGGCGGTAAAGGTTAATGAAAGCATGCAAGTACATGCATAATTTATTCTATCAAAATAACCCTTTTAAATCAGGCATGTCATTATTTATACTATTAGGTTTAAGTAAATAAGAGAAAGTTTCTATAGTTAGGGTATGAGCCTAAAAGCTTGAATGTTAGCTTACTTATTTTTAAATTAAATATAAATAAGGTATAAATTAGGCACATTAAATTTTAGTTTAAATAAAAATAATTCATTTACATTGAATAGATTTTAATGTATAAAAAATTTAAATTAGTTAATAATAATTTATAATAATTTATAATAATTTATAATAATTTATAATAATTTATAATAATTTATAATAATTTATAATAATTTATAATAATTTATAATAATTTATAATAATTTATAATAATTAATATTAATTAATGACAATTAATGACAATTAATGACAATTAATGACAATTAATGACAATTAATGACAATTAATGATAATTAATGATAATTAATGATAATTAATGATAATTAATGATAATTAATGATAATTAATGATAATTAATGATAATTAATGATAATTAATGATAATTAATGATAATTAATGATAATTAATGATAATTAATGATAATTAATGATAATTAATGATAATTAATGATAATTAATGATAATTAATGATAATTAATGATAATTAATGATAAAAAAATGAAAAATAAGTGTTAAGAGATAATAAAAAATAATTAGAATAAATAAAAAAAAAATATGTATAAAATAGGGGTAAAGTAAAAAATTCAAAAATAATAAAAAGATACTTATAAGTTACAGATAAAATAAATTAATTCATTATTATAAAATTAAATAAGGATATAAAAAAATTTTTAAATAATTTTTGAAAAAAAAATAAGAAATTCATTAAATAAAAATTTATATTAAATAAATAAAAATAAATAATAAAAAATTTTATATTGATAATAAAATATTTTATATATTATAAATAATAAAAATAAATAATAAAAATAAATAATAAAAAATTTTATATTGATAATAAAATATTTTATATATTATAAATAACAAAAATAAATAATAAAAAATTTTATATATTATAAATAACAAAAATAAATAAAAATAAATAAAAATAAATTTTATAAAAAATTTAATTTATATTTAAGAGTTTATTTTATAGATAATAATATTAATAAAATTTATTGAAGATAAGTTATCTAAATTTAAATAATTGATAATTAATTTAATTAATATTTATAATAATTTATATTATGATAATAATAAATAGTAATTTATAAGGAATAATAATAAAATTAGTGCCAGCAATTGCGGTTATTCTAGTATTATGGATAAATTTTATTGTAATTAATAATTAAATAGTTAATTTAAAAAATTTTAATATAGAATATATTTTATATGGTGAAATATTTAAAATAATTTTATGATTAAAGATTAATAGAAATAAATTTATAAAATTATGTAAAAAATTAGGATTAGATACCCTATTATTATAAATAAAATTAATTAAGGAGAAATTAAATGTAAATCATTAAATTTAAAAAATTTGGCGGTATTTTAAATAGTTAGAGGAATTTGTTAATTAAATGATGATCCACGATTGGAGTGTCCTGATAAAATTTTATGTATTGTTGTAAAAAAATTATCTTAAAAGAGTTTAATGATTAAAATATTGGAGTTAATTTTAATTCAAATCAAAATGTAGAATTGTTAGGTTATAAATGAATTACAATTTAATTTAATATTGGATTTATTGTTTTAATTAAAATAATGAAATAGGATTTAAAAGTAAATTTAAATAAATTTTTAAGTTGAAATATAAATTAAAATATGTACAAATTGCCCGTCATTTTCATAAATAAATAATTGAAAGAAGTCGTAACAAAGTAAATGTACAGGAATGTGTATTTAGGTGGATTAATAGTTTTTAAGTATAGATATAAAATAAATTTTTAAGAGTGTATTTTATAGATAATTAATAAGTGTTAAGTTAGAATTATATTTAGATATAGATAAAATTATATAAAAATTAGTGGTTTAATTATATAAAATTAATTAATTAATTAAAATTATAGAGAAAGTAATGTAAAAGAATAAGATTATACATAGTATAAAGTAAATTTGATTTATTGTACCTTTTGTATCAGGGATTATTAAAAAAATATTTTTGAATTAAAATTTCTCGGAGTTAAAAGTGCGAATAAAATATGATAGTTAATGTGGAATAATTATTATAAATATTTTATTAGTGAATATATTTTAGTCAATTTTGAGGATATCTAGTTTTTTTTGTTGAAATTAAATTTAATTTTAATTTTTAATATTATTTAAGTTTAGATATAATTATTAAGAGATTAGAAGTAAGAATTATGGGATAACCTATAATTTTTTTTAAAATTATTTAAATAAAAAAATTATAATAATATTCATAAAATTTGAATTTTTTAAAAAAAATTTAATAATTTATAAAATTGTATTAATAAAGTTTAATTAATGATTTGTAAGTAAAAATTTAATATTTTAAGAAAATATTTATTAAAATAATAGAAATAAAGTAATAATGATAATATTAGTAAAATTTTGTATTTGTATATATATAATTATATGTAAAAATTAACTTTAAGAATTAGGCAAAAAGATGAATTCACCTGTTTAATAAAAACATGGTTTTTTGAATATAATTTAAGATTGTTTCTGCCCGCTGAAGTAAATATTTAAATGGCTGCAGTATTTTAACTGTACAAAGGTAGCATAATAAATAGTTTTTTAAATGGAAACTGGGATGAATGAAGTGATGAGATTTATACTGTTTTAAGTTAAAATTATTAAATTTATTAATTAAGTAAAAATACTTAAATTAAAATATGGGACGAGAAGACCCTATAGAATTTTATATAGATTTGTGAAATTAGTTTAGTAGATGATTTTTGTTAGGTTTATATTTAATTGGGAGGATTGTTAAATTAATAAAACTTTAATAATTGTATTAAATCATTAATTTATGAGTTATAAAAGTAGAGTGATTTTTAAATTTAAGTAGAATTAATTACCTTAGGGATAACAGCATAATATTTTTAGAGAGATCTTATTAATAAAAATGATTGTGACCTCGATGTTGAATTAAGATAAAAATTAAATGGAGAAGTTTAATATTTAAGTCTGTTCGACTTTTAAAATCTTACATGATTTGAGTTTAGATCGGTGTGAGCCAGATCGGATTCTATCTATATTAAAATTAAAATTATTTGTACGAAAGGACTTTAATTTTTAATTTCATTAAATAAATAATAAGATTATTTTGGCAGATTAGTGCATTAAATTTAGAATTTAATATTAAATATAATAAATTTATATAAATAATAATTTATAATTATTTAATTTATATGGTTTTAAGTTTAGCAGGATTTTTAATAATTTTATTAATTGTGTTAGTCGGAGTTGCTTTTTTAACATTATTAGAGCGAAAATTTTTAGGGTATATTCAATTACGTAAGGGCCCTAATAAAGTAGGATTTATAGGTATTTTGCAACCTTTCAGAGATGCAGTTAAATTATTTAATAAAGAAGTTTTTGTTATTTATAAGTCTAGTCATTATTTATTTTATATTTGTCCTGTTTTATTATTTTTAATAATAATATGTAATTGGTTATTCATTCCGGTAATTACTAATATTTATTTTATAAATTATTCTTTATTATTAATTATTGTGATTCTTACTTTAATAGGGTACGTATTTATTTTAATAGGATGATCTTCGAATTCTATTTATTCCATTATAGGGGCTATTCGAGCGTTAGCTCAAACTATTTCTTATGAAGTGAGGTTTATTTTAATTATTTTAGTATTAATAATTTTAAGGGAATCTTATAGTATTGGAGATTTTTTAAAATGGCAATTAAATATTAGGTATATAATTATGTTATTTCCTTTATTTATTATTTTTTTTATTAGTATTTTAGCAGAGTTGAATCGAAGACCGATGGATTTCATTGAAGGAGAGTCTGAGTTAGTGTCAGGATTTAATGTAGAGTATTTTAGGGGGGGATTTGCTTTAATTTTTTTGGCTGAGTATGGAATAATTATTTTTTTTAGATATTTAGTGGTATTAATATTTATAGGTTTATGGGGGTATATATTTATATTTATCAGATTAAATATAACATTATTATTAATTATTTTTTTACGGGGGATATTACCTCGGATACGGTATGATGAGTTGATATATTTATGTTGAAAAATTATATTGCCTTTTATTTTGGGGTATAGAATATTTATTTTAGGATTTAAGTTTATATGTATAATTTTAGTTTAATTTATGAAAAAATTAATAGAAAATTAAAATTTCTTTAGTATGTTTTCAAAACATAATCTTATACAAGATCATTAATTATTTTAAAATAGAATCTCAAATAACGTTTAAATGGGTAAATAGGATAAAATATATGAAATATATAAAAGATAAAATTTGTCTAATATATATGTATGGTGATTCGATGGGTTGTGCTCCTGCTCACGTTAAAAGAATAAAATTATTAATAAATATGAAAAAATAAATTTGAGTTAAAGGGTAGAATGATAAAGTGTTTATAAGAGAGTATATAAATGGAAGAAAATATAAAATAATAATTGATATGAGTAAAGCGATTACTCCGCCTAATTTATTGGGGATAGATCGAAGAATTGCGTAAGCGAAAAGAAAATATCATTCAGGTTGGATATGAATAGGGGTAATTATTGGATTGGCTGGTGTAAAATTATCAGGATCTCTGAAGGTATAAGGGTATTGAATAGAGATAAATGTTAGGATAAAAATTATGATAATAAATCCGAATAAATCTTTATAGGTAAAGTAATAATGGAATGGAATTTTATGAAGATTACTATTTAATCCTAAGGGGTTAGTTGATCCTGTAAAATGAAGAAAATATAGATGTATAATTATTAATATTAAAATAATAAAAGGTAAGATAAAGTGAAGAGAGTAGAATCGATTTAATGTGGCATTGTTGATTGAAAATCCCCCTCAGATTCATATAACTATTGTATAGCCAATATACGGGATTGTTGAAATTAGATTAGTAATTACTGTGGCCCCTCAGAATGATATTTGACCTCATGGTAATACGTATCCCAAGAAGGCTGTGGCCATGGATGTAAGAAAAATGGTAACTCCGATTATTCAAGTATAAGTTAAATTGAATGATTTGTAATATATTCCGCGACCAATATGAATATAGATACAAATAAAAAAAAATGTTGCCCCATTAATGTGAATATTATGAATTAATCACCCGTTAGTAATATTTTGCATAATATGGATAATTCTATAAAAAGCATAATAAATATTTGGACAGTAATGTATAGATAAAAAAAATCCCCTTAAAATTTGTATCATTAAAAATAGGCCTAATAAAGATCCAAAATTTCATCAGTAAGAAATATTAACTGGAGTTGGAAGTTTTAATAATCTAGATTTAATAATATTTAATAAAATTTGATTCATATTGAATAATGGTATTAATTTAATTTTCGAAGAGTTGATGTTTTAATTGAACAAATTTTAATGATAGTAAAAAGTGTTAAGAGTAAATATAAAATACAAATTATAGTGATATTTCTGTAGGGGTAGTAGAAAATATGAAGGATATTACAAAATAAATTTTTATTCATTAAAAAAGATAAATTTGTTTCGTTAGAATTATAAATGGGGTAATTAAAAAAATATTTTATTAAAAATAAAAAAATAATAACGTTAAAAAAGAATCTGAGTATTAAAGGTAAATTAATTATAAATTTGGTTTGATCGTTAGAGATTAGTCTAGTAAAATACAGGAATATAATTAATATTCCCCTAATTAAGATAAGGAATAGTATAATTGAATATATAAAATTGAATGATCAAATTGATAAAATAAGGCAAATGATACTTCTATAGATTATGATTAAAATTAAAATAAAAATAGGGTGAATATAATTAGTTACTAAAATATATAAAATTAATATAATAAAAGCTATAAGGAAGAATTGGGGTCAAATTAATTTAGTCATAAAAATTGAGGGTAGTTAGAGAGATAGGGAGGGGGCTTAGTTTTAAATTATATGATAAATTATCTTTAATTTACAAAATTAATATTTTTATTAAACTATAAGACTATTTGTGAGTTAAGATATTTTTATGCAAAAAATAGTTTATAAGAATATTAATTTTGGAGATTAAAGGTATAAAAATTTTAATTATTTTTTTGAACTTTAAGTAAATTTATTAAGGTAAATTTTTTATGATTTAATAATGTATGTAATAATTTTTTTTGTGACTTTTATATTATTAATATTTTTATATAAGTATATATTAATTTTATTATTATTGATAGAATTAATAGTTTTAAATATTGCTTTAATAATATTTTTAATATACGGGATAATGAGGTTAGATTTTTATATGATTTATTACTTAGTGTTTAGAGTGTGTGAGGGGGTTTTAGGGCTAAGATTATTAGTAATGATTGTGCGATATCATGGGGGAAGTTTATATTATATATTTAATATTAGAAAATTTTAATTATGATAAAATTTGTATTAATAGTTATATTTATCAGACTAATGTTGGTGAAAAATCGGGCTTTAATATTTTATTATAATTTATGTTATTTGATAAGATTTATAATTATTTTTATATATATATATAAAGACATGAAATTAAATATTATTACCCTAGTTCTAGGGTGCCATTATTATTCAATTTGGTTGATTATTCTAAGTCTATGAATTTTAAGATTAATAATAATATGTCTTGATAAATTGACAATTATAAAAATATTAATGTTTTTAGTATTATTATTATCGTTAGTTATATTTTTTTTATCGATAGATTTAATTTTATTTTATTTAATATTTGAGGTTAGATTAATTCCTACTTTTTTTTTGATTATTTATTGAGGGTTGAATTTTGAGCGAGTTAGGGCTGCTTATTATTTATTATTATATATATTATTAATTTCTTTCCCATTGTTATTATATATTTTTAAAATTTATTTGTATGGGTTAAGTTTAAAGTTTAATTTAATGTTATTAGTGATAGAAACTTATGATTTTAATTTTTGAGGATATTTAATTATTTATATGGCCTTTTTTATTAAGATACCTATGTACATTGCTCATATTTGGTTGCCCAAGGCTCATGTAGAAGCTCCAGTTTATGGGTCGATAATTTTAGCTAGAGTTTTATTAAAGATAGGAAGATACGGGTTGATCCGTATATTGGAAATTTTTATTAAAAATAGGTTAAAGTATAATTATTTTATTTTTAGAATTGGTATTGTTGGCGGGGTAGTAATAGGGGTGGTATGTATGGTGCAGGTTGATATAAAGAGATTGGTAGCTTATTCTTCAGTAGTGCATATAAATTTAATATTATGTAGAATAATAACTTTGTTTAATTTGGGGTACTTGAGAAGATATATTATAATAATTTCACATGGTTTATGCTCATCGGGGTTATTTTACATAGTAAATATTTATTATAGTCGTACGAGAAGACGTTTGTTGATTTTAAATAAGGGAATAATTAGTAAATTATCTATTTTTATGTTATGGTGATCTTTGTTATGTTTTTCTAATTTTTCGTTTCCATTTTCATTAAATTTTATTAGAGAAATTTTAATATTAATAGTAATTATTAATTGAAATAATTTTATGCTTATTTATTTAATAATAATTTGTTTTTTTAGAAGAGCTTATTCTTTATATTTATTTTCTTATGTTAGTCATGGATATAGAGTACCATTAAATAAAATATATAATGTTGGGGTGGTTAAGGAATTTTTAGTATTAATTATACATTTTTTTCCTTTAGTGATATTTTTAATAAATTTAATTATATTTATATAAATTTAAGTAGTTTAAAAATTAAAACATTAATTTGTGGGATTAAAAATATAGGAGTATAGTAAATTTATCTTAAGTTATATTTAATATTTTTTTTTATTTTTTTTTTATATTTTTAAGGTTTATAATTTTGTTTACTTTGAGGATGGTTATATATATAATAGATTGAAGAATTATATTAGAATGATTAATAATTAGGTTAAATACAATAGATATTGAGTTGCTGTTATTAATAGATTGAATTTCTTTATTGTTTGTTAGATTAGTTATAATAATTTCTTCTATAGTTATTTTATATAGGTATGTGTATATGTTAGGACATCTATTTATTAAACGATTTATTTTTTTAATTATATTATTTGTATTTTCTATAGTATTGATAATTGTTAGACCAAATATTTTTAGAATTATGTTTGGCTGAGATGGGTTAGGGGTAGTTTCTTATTGTTTAATTATTTTTTATCAGAATTATAGATCTTATAATTCTGGTATAGTGACTGTTTTGTGTAACCGAGTGGGGGATGTTGGGTTATTAATAGTAATTAGATTGGTAATAATTAAGGGTAGTTGAAATTTAATATTGTATAGGTGTGATAATAAATTAATTATATTTATATTATTAATTGCAGCGGTAACTAAGAGAGCTCAAATACCATTTTCTACTTGGCTACCGTTGGCCATAGCGGCTCCGACTCCTGTTTCGGCCCTAGTCCATTCCTCTACTTTAGTTACTGCGGGGGTTTATTTGATAATTCGATTTAACAAATTATTAATAGATAGAGGAGTTAGTTATATATTATTTTTTTTGGCGACATTAACTATATTTATATCTGGGTTGATAGCTAATTTAGAGGTAGATTTAAAGAAGATTATTGCTTTGTCTACATTGAGACAATTAGGTCTTATAATAATAGTTTTAAGATTGGGGCTGGGTATGATAGCTTTCTATCATCTATTAGTGCATGCTATTTTTAAATCTATGTTATTTATATGTGCCGGGGTTGTTATCCATTTAATAGCAAATAATCAAGATGTTCGTTTATTGGGAAATTTAAAAGAAATAATTCCTTTTGTAATAATATGTTTTTTTATTGCAAATTTGGCATTATGTGGGGCTCCTTTTATAGCTGGATTTTACTCCAAAGATTTTATTATAGAGTTAGTTTACAGAATAAATTTAAATATTTTTATTTTATTATTTATTGTGGTTTCTTTAAGATTTACTGTTTCTTATTCTTTACGGTTGTTTTATTATATATTTTTTAGAGGTTTAAAATTTTATAGATATTTAAGTTTGAAAGAAGATAAGTTAGTGAATATTTCTATAATAATATTAAGATTTTTAAGAATTATTATTGGTTCTTTATTAAATTGATTATTTTTTTTTGATTATTATTTAATTTTTTTAAGAATTGATATTAAGTTATTAACTTTATTCATATGTTTAAGAGGGGCGGGAGTAACGTTAGTTTTTAGGGGGAAAGTTTTATATATTAATGTATATACTAGTTATTATTTAAGTTCTATATGGTTTATAAACTATTTATATGTGTGGATTTATAAGCCAATTAATGTCATGGGGGTAGAAATTTATATAATTGATAAAACTTGAGTTGAATTTTCGGGTAAGGATTTATTATTTTATATGATTAAATATTTTAATAAAAATTTAGTATTTAATATATGTCTGAATATATCTATTTTTATTTATTTACTATTAATAATTTATTTGATATATTAATTATTTAACTATAAATAAATAAGGAGATTATCTTTATAATGAAAATATAATGTTTTTTAATAAACTATATTTATTAAAAATTTATTAATGGTAGATATATTTAAATAGCTTATTTAAAGTGTAATATTGAAGATATTAAGAAAATTAAAATTAATTTTTAAATAAGCTAGGATGGGAAGTTTTCATACTTAATTTAATGAGTTATGTATGAAAAAATTGGATAGAGTTAAGTCTTTCAAAAGAAATAATATGATTTTATCATAGTGTGATGAATTAGAAGTTCATCATTCAATTTATTTCCAATTAATTAGAATATTAAGTTCAATAAAATTATTAACAATAATTTACCTCTGTTTTGGTCTTAATTAATTTGTATTAATTTATCTTAGTTTTATTTAAACAAAATTTTAAGTCGAAATTAAATGTAATATATTACTTTAAGAAAAAAAATATTGTAAATTTTAAGAATGATAAGATATATATTGTAAGACTGAAGTAAATATAATTTTTAATTGCAAATTAAATGTTATAAATTAACTAATATCCAGGAAAATTATAGATTTCAGTCGATAGAGTTTTCATTATATTCTAAGTAAAGTCCTAAAATTAATAATAAAAAAAATATAGCCCTGCAAATAATTATTGCTAAGTTAAATTTTAATGAAGATAAAATAGTTAATGGAATTAAGATAGTGAGTTCGATATCGAAAACTAAAAAAATAAGACTGATTAAAAAAAATTGGATTCTAAATGGTAGATGATTTAAGGAGATAGGGTCAAATCCGCATTCAAATGGAGATGATTTTTCTTGGTCTTTAAATGATTTTTTTGAAATAAAAATATTTAACAGAAGTATAAGGGAGGAAATTGCTATTAGAACAATTAAAATAAGTATAATAAAGTTAATTATTTATATTAAGTTATATTAAATATTTTAATTGGAAATTAAATGTAATGATGTTTATTATACTATATAAATTGATAGTAATATGAAATTAAATTAAAATCTTCATCAGTAGATGGAGATATAAAGAAATAGTCAAACTACGTCGACGAAGTGTCAATATCATGCTGCTGCTTCGAACCCAAAATGGTGGGTAGATGAGAAATGAAGAGCTATCATTCGAATGTAACAAAAAAATAAGAATAATGTTCCGATAATTACATGTAATCCATGGAAACCTGTGGCAATAAAAAATGTAGAGCCATAGATAGAGTCGGCGATAGTGAAAGGGGCTTCTACATATTCAAATAGTTGAAGGATAGAAAAATAAATTCCTAGAATAATAGTTATAAGTAATCTTTTTATCCTTTCTTTTAAGTTATTGTTAAGTATAGAATGATGAGATCATGTTACAGTAATACCTGAAGAAATTAGAATAATTGTGTTTATTAATGGAATATCGAAGGGATTGAAAGGTTTAATTCCTAGTGGGGGCCATAATTGGCCAATTTCTATAGATGGGGCTAGAGATGAGTGGAAGTAAGCTCAAAAGAAAGAGAAAAAAAATAAAATTTCTGAAATAATAAATAAAATTATTCCTAAACGTATTCCCCTATAAACGTTAGGTGTATGGATTCCTTGGAAGGTTGCTTCCCGGGTTACGTCCCGTCATCATTGGTATATACATATTAAAGTACAGGGGATGGTTGCAAGTAGAGTGTAATTTATATTATGGAATCATCTAACCGTTATGATTAAATTATTAAAAATATTAAATGAAATAATGATTGGCCATGGTCTCGAAGTAACTAGGTGGAATGGGTGGTTGTGTTTAGACATAAATTAAGAATCTCTTCTGTAAAGAGTCGATAAAATTGAGAATACATAAGCTTGAATTATAGATACTGAAATTTCTAACATAAGTAATAAGATTTGAGAAAATAATATAATATTTATTATAATTATTCTAGAAATTAATTCTCCGGAAGATCCTAATAGAGATAGAAGTAAATGACCGGCGATTATATTAGCAGTCAGGCGGATAGATAGGGTAATTGGGCGAATAAGAAGTCTGATTGATTCAATAACAACTATAAATGGTATAAGTATAGTTGGGGTTCCTTGGGGGGTAAGGTGTGTGAGTAAATTATTTAGGTAGTTAATAATTCTGTAACTTATTATACCTAATCATAAAGGGACAGATAGGGATATACAGAATCTTATATGTCTGGAAGAAGTAAAAATGTAAGGGAATAATCCTAAGAAATTATTAAAGAAAATTATAAGTAATAATCTAATAAAAATAATAAGATTAGAAAAAGAGTATCTAATAATAATTTTAAATTCATTAAAAATATAATTAATAATAATAATTCATATAGTTAGGAAACGTGTTGGAATTAATCAAAATTGCATGGGTAATAGCGATAAAATAATAATTATTCTAAGTCAATTTAAGGAAAATAATGTTGAAGTTGACGGATCAAAAATAGAGAAAATATTTATTATCATAATCAGTTTCAATAAGTAAATTTATAAGGGTTTTTGCGGGAGAGCGGGGTGAGAGGTAAATTTAAAAAATAAATAAAAATAATAACTATAAGTAATATAGTTATTGTGAAAATAAGTATAATTGATCATAATATAGGTATTATTTGAGGGATGAAAGAATATTATTTACATAATAATTTTAAATTGACAATTTAATGTTATTTTAACTAATTCTTTAGTTTCCATTAAAAATAGGTTTATAATATATCTATTATTATTTGATTTAAAAAATCAATACTTTTTCAGTCATTTAATGATAAAAGATAAGAAAAATTTAATTATTATTATTATAGAAGAATATTAGTCAATTTTTAAAATTTGAAAAATTTGTTGATTCGATTACAATGGGCATGAATCTATGGTTTATTCCGCAAATTTCTGAACATTGTCCGAAATATAGACCTGGGCGATTTATAATTAATATTGTTTGATTTAATCGCCCAGGGGTGGAATCTATTTTAATTCCTAAGGCTGGTAAGGTTCAAGCATGAATAACATCTATTGAGGTAGTTAAGATACGAATTGGGAGGTTAAAGGGGAGAACGCAACGGTTATCAACATCTAGAAGTCGAAATTCATTAATTTGTAACTGATTAGTTGGAATTATAAAAGAATCGAATTCGATATTTAAAAAATCTGAGTATTCGTAGGTTCAGTATCATTGGTGGCCAATAGTTTTGAGAGAAATTTTATTATCATGGATTTCATCTGTTAAGTAAAGAATTTTTAATGAAGGGATGGCAATAAAGATTAAAATAAATATAGGGATGATTGTTCAAATTAATTCAATAGTGTGGCCTTGAAGAAGGTATCGATTGATTATTTTATTATTTAACATAGAAGTTATAATGGAGGAAATTAATATAGTAATAAGGATTAAAATAATTATAGTGAAATCATGAAAGAAAATTATTATATCATAGGTCGGTGAGTTAGAATCTTGGAGAGAGATTAGTCAGGTATTAATTTTTAATAAAAGTTTATAAATTAACTTTATATATGAAATTTAAATTCATTGCACTAATCTGCCATATTAAAATAGTAAGTTTAATAGGAATATTTAGATTGAAGGAATTTCGTTGTACCTGTGGTTAAGAGGAGGGTAGGAATTTTGTCACTCTAAAGATGTATTTATAAAAAATATATTAATAATTTTTTTTTTTATTGAAAGAGCTTCTCAAATAATAAATATTAATAATGTTAATCTTAGTATGGAGATTAAAGATCCAATTGATGAGATAATATTTCATGATAAAAAAGTATCTGGATAATCTGAGTATCGTCGAGGCATGCCCCTTAGACCTAAAAAATGTTGCGGGAAAAAAGTTATATTAACTCCAATAAATATTGAAAAGAATTGAATGTTAAGATAAAAGTTATTGAGAGTAAATCCTGAAATTAGGGGGAATCAATGGATAAATCTTGCAATAATAGCAAATACAGCTCCCATGGAAAGAACATAATGAAAATGGGCTACTACGTAGTAAGTATCATGTAAAACAATGTCAATAGAAGAATTAGAAAGTATAATACCTGTTAGTCCTCCCCTAGTAAATAGAAAAATAAATCCTATTGTTCATCATAGGGTTGGATTATAGTTTATTTTTATTCCATGAAGAGTAGATACTCATCTGAAAATTTTAATTCCTGTTGGGATAGCAATAATTATAGTTGCAGAAGTAAAGTAGGCCCGGGTATCTACATCTAAACCAATAGTGAATATGTGATGAGCTCAGACGATAAATCCAAGAAATCCGATCGCGATTATTGCGTAAATTATTCCTAAGGATCCAAAAGTTTCTTTTTTACCTCTTTCTCTTATAATAATATGAGAAATTAGTCCGAATCCTGGGAGGATAAGAATGTAAACTTCTGGATGACCAAAAAATCAAAATAAGTGTTGGTAGAGAATTGGGTCCCCTCCCCCTGAAGGGTCAAAAAAAGAAGTATTTAGATTTCGGTCAGTTAAAAGTATAGTGATAGCTCCGGCTAAAACTGGGAGGGAAAGAAGTAATAAAATGGCGGTAATTAAAATAGATCATACTAATAGGGGGATTTTATCTATAGAAAGGCTCTTATGATGCATGTTAATAATAGTAGAAATAAAGTTAATAGCCCCTAAAATAGATGATATACCTGCGATATGTAGAGAAAAAATAGAAAGGTCAATAGAGGTTCCTCTATGAAAAATATTGGAAGCTAAGGGGGGGTAAATTGTTCATCCGGTCCCCACCCCTGAATCGATGAATCTCCTAGAAATCAGAAGGGTGATAGATGGTGGTAGTAATCAAAATCTTATATTATTTAGGCGAGGGTATGCTATGTCGGGGGACCCGAGTATTAGAGGAACTAGAAAATTTCCAAATCCTCCAATCATAAAAGGTATAACTATAAAAAAAATTATGATAAAAGCATGGCTAGTAACCAGGGAGTTATAAATTTGGTCATTATTAATTAAAGAATTACAAGACCCTAATTCTAATCGGATGATTATTCTTATAGAAGATCCAACCATTCCGGCTCAAATTGCAAAAATAAAATATAAAATTCCGATATCTTTATGATTAGTGGAGAATAGTCATTTATTCAT